ACAGTGGGTTGGGATGTTAGACATAAATATTTAGGCCGGTAGGCTCATATATTAGACCGCTAGGTTCAGTTAATGTAAAATTGATAATATATAAAGCCATTATGTGACCTATTCTCTAGAATTACACTGTCTGACGCCCGTAGTTAGGGGGTTTGACGCGGTAGAGGCAATGTAAGGGGGGGTAGGGGGGGTTAAGTAAAAATTTGTTTGGTTTTTACGGGGGAGAGGGGGAAATACAGGTAAGTCAATAGGATTTCAGGCGCATGTCCTTTAAGCATTCATGATTTACCACACGATAATGATACTAGCGGATTAATGAACGTTGTATGCCCATGATCTCTCTGATGGTTATATGCTCGATATGCTCGCTACGCATAGACTAACTATTACTAGCTTATATGCTGTGTGGGCTAACAGTTGGTGCAATTTATGTACACGTTTTAGAGATATATGAGGACCCCCACTTTTGAGATGTTGGTTGAAAGACCCGAAAAAAAAAAACACCACAGGTGCCGGATACCAAGTTATGTCGCGATCACGGACTAATTAGCATTCAAGCATCAACCCCCTGTTGAGAAATATCCGAGTGCCACTCTACAATTGCGATTGATACAAGCATATACCATCTGTTGATAGAAGGGAGATGGCACTCTACTTTTTCAGTCTTTAGATTTCGCTTGATTAGCCTAGGTGGAAAGATTGCTGGTTTCCCGCCAACCCTTTTGCTAGATGAAATTATCTTAAACATTACTAAATATTATTCGTATGGAAAATAAATGAATGCACATTTATACATAGCGAGCAAAACCCTTGCTAACCCGGAGAATAGTCTAATTAGGATATCGGCCTTGGATGTCGAGGGTGAGGATTAAAGTTCCTTTTGTTCGATTTCGCAGGCATTTCGTGTGGCAGAGCCTGGTGAGTTAAAGAGAGGTTGAATCTCTATCTCCAGCTTACAAGGCTGGCGCTTTAGTGTTAAGCTACTTGAACAGCGGTTAAAGAGTTTGTTTTCTAAGTTGCCTGCCATAGGGAGAAGAATGATGAATAGTATAAAGTAGAGTGTTGAGGCAGCCTGGCCAATTACGATGAATGGTTCTTCTACTGGTTGACCGCCGATTCATGTGAGTACCAGGGTGTTTGCTACTGTTAATCAAAATAGTGTCTGGGATAGTGGGCGGAATATTATACTGCGCTGTTTTGCGGTGTGGAGGAGGGGGATGATTATTAGGATTATAATGGAGAATAATAAGGCTAAGACTCCCCCAAGTTTATTTGGAATAGATCGGAGGATGGCGTAAGCAAATAGGAAGTATCATTCGGGTTTAATATGTGGTGGAGTTATTAGTGGGTTCGCTGGGGTGAAGTTTTCTGGATCACCTAATAGGTTTGGATAGGTTACAGCCAGGAGAGTTAGGGCTGTCAGCATGAGTGTGAAGCCGAGGAGGTCTTTGTAGGAGAAGTACGGGTGAAATGGGACTTTGTCTTGGTTAGAGTTCAACCCTGTTGGATTATTTGATCCGGTTTCGTGAAGAAATAGTAGGTGAAGTACGCTGGCGGCAATAATCAGGAAGGGAAGAAGAAAGTGAATTGCGAAGAATCGGGTAAGGGTTGCATTGTCAACAGCAAAGCCCCCTCAAATTCATTGCACGAGATTATTCCCGAAGTATGGGATTGCGGAGAGGAGGTTTGTGATAACTGTGGCACCTCAAAATGATATTTGGCCTCAGGGTAGGACATATCCAACGAATGCTGTGGCTATAACTAAGAATAAGAGGATGACACCGATGTTTCATGTTTCTTTAAAGAGATAGGAGCCATAATAAATCCCGCGACCAATATGGAGGTAAATGCAAATAAAGAAGAATGATGCGCCGTTGGCGTGGATGTTGCGTAGTAGTCACCCATAGTTTACGTCGCGGCAAATATGGGCAATGGAGGAAAAGGCTATCGAAGTGTCAGCTGCATAGTGTATTGCTAAGAAGAGTCCTGTTAGGATTTGAATAACTAGGCAGAGCCCTAGTAGTGACCCATAGTTTCATAGGTATGAGAGGCTTGTTGGCGCTGGAAGGTCGATGAAGGAGTTATTGATGATTTTTAGGATTGGGTGGGTTTTGCGTGTATTTGGTGCCATAATTGTTTTTATAGTTGAATAACAACGGTAGTTTTTCAGACTGAAGGTCTTGGTTGCATTCCAAGTAGGAATTATGTCTTATGTTTTGTTTTTTGGGTTAGTTGGGGTGATTTTAGGTTTGGTTGGGGTTGCGTCTAATCCATCTCCTTATTTTGCAGCGTTTGGGTTGGTGGTGGGGGCTGCATTGGGGTGCTTAGTTCTTATGGGGTTAGGTTTGGGGTTTTTGTCGTTGGTTTTATTTTTAATTTATTTGGGTGGGATGTTGGTTGTTTTTGCGTATTCTACAGCTATGGCTGCTGAGTCTTATCCGGCTGCATGGGGGGATTGATCGGTGGTTAGTTATGTGTTAGGTTATCTAGTTGTGCTTGTGGTAGGGGCTTTTGTTGTAGAGGGGGGAGGAGTCGTTTTTAGTCTTGGTGAATTTACATTGGTGTGTTGCGATTGGGGGGGTGTTTCAGTATTGTATTATGTGGGGAATAAAATGCTTTTGGTATTGGGTTGAGTGCTGTTATTAACTCTGTTTGTTGTCTTAGAGATTACGCGGGTGGTGGCTGTTGGGGCAATAAATGAGGTTAAATTATAAGTGCAAGTATAAGAGTAAGGAGGAAGATTATTAGGTATGTTTTTATTATGCCTTGTTGTATGTGTGTAATGGTTTTTATTGGTGGCAGTTGTTGGTTTGTTAGGCCCTTAGGACCAAGTGCTTCTAATCATGTTGTGTCAACTATATTAGTGGCAATGGTTTGGCTAAGTTTTAGTGTGGCGTTTGGACCTGTTCGATGAATAAGGATTGGGAAGAAGCCTAGTGATGAGGAGAATATGGAGTATTTGTTATTAAGTTTGTTTGTTATGTTTATAATGTCTGTGGCTAATATTAAGCCTAAAATTATTACCAGGATAGCAGTTAGTTTAAATACGGGGGGTATTGTCATAATTTGGGTTTTTGGTTGGGTAATGTTTATTGAAATCATTAGGCCAGCTAAGATACTCCCTCAGGCTAGTCGCTTAATTGGGTTTATTAGTGCATGATTATTTTCATTTATTGGTTGGATTGTTGGGTAGCGTGGTTGTCCTATTGTAGCAAATTTAATAATACGGAGGCTATAGACAGAAGTAAATATTGTGGCAATTAGGGTAATGGTTAATGCTCAAGTGTTAGTATTGGATATGTTTATTGCTTCAATAATTGCGTCTTTTGAAAAGAAGCCGGTGAGGAATGGAATACCCGTTAGGGCTATACTACCAATAGTTAAGCACGATGTGGTTAGGGGAAGTGTTTTGTGTGCTGAGCCCATTTTTCGAATATCTTGTTCATTGTCTAGGCTATGAATAATTGAGCCGGAGCAGAGGAATAATATTGCTTTAAAAAAAGCATGTGTACAAATGTGGAAGAAGGCTAATTGGGGTTGGTTTAAGCCAATTGTTACTATTATTAATCCGAGCTGGCTTGATGTTGAGAATGCTACAATTTTTTTAATATCATGTTGTGTGATGGCACAGAGGGCGGTAAATAGTGTGGTTAGTGCTCCTAGGCATAGGCAGGTAGATAAGGCTGTTTGATTTTGTTCAATTAATGGGCTGAAACGGATTAGTAGAAAAATGCCAGCTACGACCATGGTGCTTGAGTGTAGTAGGGCAGAGACTGGGGTTGGGCCTTCCATGGCGGAAGGCAGTCATGGGTGAAGACCAAACTGGGCTGATTTGCCTGCTGCGGCGAGGATTAAGCCCATAAGTGGAAGTGTTATATCCGTGTTTATATTGGCTATAATTTGTTGTATTTCTCAGGAGTTTGTGTTTATGGCGAGTCATGCCATGGATAGTACTAGGCCAACATCCCCAAGGCGATTATAAATAATTGCTTGTAGCGCTGCTGTGTTTGCGTCTATTCGTGAATACCATCATCCAATTAGTAAAAATGACATGATTCCAACACCTTCCCAGCCGATAAAGAGTTGAAATAGGTTGTTTGCTGTAACAAGCATTATTATGGCTAGTAGGAATAGTAGCAGGTATTTAAAGAAGAGGTTGATTAACGGGTCGTGGCTTATGTATCAGGTGGAAAATTCTATGATTGATCAGGTTACAAATAATGCTACTGGTACAAAGAGGATTGTATAGTAGTCAAACTTAAAACTAATATTAATGTCAAAGGTGTTTGTGTTTACTCAGTTTCAATTTATTATAATGGTTTCTATGCCTTGATTTAGGAAGATTACAAGTGGAATTAGACTAGTTAGGAATGTCAGTTTAACCATTAGTGTTGTGTTTGCTGGTCCTTCAGTTTTTGGTTTTGGAAAAATGATTGTGGTTAGGAGGAATAATATTGAGAGTGTTATAGTTGTGGTAAAAGCTTGGTAGGTCATGGCTTTTACGTGGATTTGCACCAGGATTATTGAGGCCTAAGACCAACGGATTACTATTATCCTTTAAAAGCAAGAGAGTTGAAGAGTTTAGCTTCAATAGATAAAGTTAGCAGCTTTTACTGGGTTGTTCTCCCTTGGTAAATAAAAAAGGTTTAGTTTTTAATTTTAGAATCACAATCTAATGTTTTTTTAAACTATATTTACAGGTACATGGGCCTCAGATTAGAGCAGGGTTAAAAATTAATAGTGTTAACGGGATTATGTGGACTGCTATTAGTAAGTGTTCTCGAGTGTAGGAAGGATTTAATAGACTAATATGCTTGGGTATCGGGCCTCGTTGGGTTGTAAGGAATATGTGGAGGGTATACATAGCGGTAATAACAATTCCTGCTCCTGTAGCTATAATAGTTAGGTAGGATCAACCAAAAAGTGTAGAAATAATTGTTAATTCTCCTATCAAATTAGGGTAGGGTGGTATGGCTATGTTTGTTAGGTTGGCCAGGAGTCATCACAGGGCTATTAGGGGCAGGACTATTTGTAATCCGCGGGATAAGATTATTGTTCGATTGTTGGTGCGTTCATAGTTTGTATTGGCCAGGCAAAATAGTATAGAGGATGTTAAGCCGTGGGCAATTATTAAGATAATTGCGCCTGCCAAGCCTCATGGTGTTTGGATCAGGGCTGCGGCAATTACTAAGGCTATATGGCTTACTGATGAATAGGCAATTAGTGATTTTAGGTCGGACTGTCGGAGGCAGATTGAGCTGGTTATGATGATGCCTCATAAACTTATAATCATAAATGGGTAGGCTAGCTCTTTGCTAAATATTGGGAGGATGATCGATATGCGTAGGATGCCGTAGCCGCCTAGTTTTAATAGGATTGCAGCTAATACCATGGACCCAGCAATTGGGGCTTCTACATGAGCTTTTGGTAATCATAAGTGTAGACCGTATAGGGGTATTTTTACTATGAAGGCTAGTAGGCATGCTACTCATCAGATGCTGTTTGTCATTGTTGGTTCAATTTGGTACGCAAATATTGTGTTAATTATTGATAATGACCCTACCGATGTGTTAAGGGTTATGATTGCAACTAGTAGTGGTATTGATCCGAGCAGGGTGTAGAACAAAAAGTATGTACCTGCGTTTAAGCGTTCTATTTGGTTCCCCCAGCGCGTGATAATAATTAGAGTTGGGATTAGTGTGGCTTCAAATATGATGTAGAATATGATAAACTCTGTTGCTGAAAATGCTAAGATTAGGGTTGTTTGCAGTGTAATTATTATTGAAATGTAGGTTCGTTGACGCACTTTGGGGGTTAAAGCGAGGTGATTTTGGCTTGCAATAATTATTAATGGGGTCAGTCAGCATGTTAGGATTAGAAGGGGGGCAGAGAATTGGTCAGAGGTTGTCCATTTGGTAATAAACTGTAAGGTGGGTGATGGATGGTAGAATCACATTATGCTGGCTGCTGCGATGATAAGAGTGTGAAATGTTAATGATGTTCATAGTCACTTAATTGGAATAAGCCATGTGGTTGGTAATAGCATAAGTGTTGGGATGAGGATTTTTAACATTGTAGGGCGCTTATGTTTTGTAGCAGGTCTGTGCCGTGAGTTCGTGTGGTTGCCACTAGAATAGATAGGCCTGTGCCCGCTTCACAGGCTGATAGGGTTAATAGGATTATAGGGCTAATGGAGGTTGTGGCTGACTCCATTAATGAGGTTCATAGTGTGAGTCCAATAAATAATGAGAGTATTATTCCCTCCAAGCAGATTAGTGCTGAGAGTAAGTGGGCGCGGTAGAATGTTAATCCTATTAGACTTACTGTGAATGCAGCATAAATAATAAAGTTTGTAAAGGACATAAAGGGGTTATGGGTTAATCATAATTTACTAGGTCGAAACTAGTTGTCTTGTTTTAGACTAATCCCTTACTCTGTTCACTCCAGTCCTCCTTGGATTCATTCATAAATCAAGCCGGCAGTTAATATGGTTAAAATAATTGTTGCTATTAACAGTGATATTGGTGGGGTTGTTAGCTGGCTGGCCCAAGGTGAGGGTAATAGGAGTGCAATTTCTAGGTCAAATAATAGGAATAGAATGGCCACTAGGAAAAATCGTATAGAGAATGGTAAACGTGCGGATCCTAATGGATCAAAGCCACACTCGTATGGCGAGAGTTTTTCCATGTCGGGTGCGGTATTTGGGAGTCAAAAGCTCAATGTTAAAAGGATAAAGGTAATGACAGTGGCGGTAAATAGTAAGGTAGTGGTCATGTGCCCTCTCTCAAAGATAAATTAAGATTGAATGATTGGAAGTCATTGGTATTTGTTATACTAAGGGGGCAGGAGCCTCATCAATAAATAGATACGTACAGGAATAGTCATACTACGTCTACGAAGTGTCAATATCATGCGGCTGCTTCAAAGCCGAAGTGGTGGTTAGATGTATAATGATAAAGGATTTGTCGAATTAGGCAAATAGTGAGGAATGTTGAGCCAATTAGGACGTGTAAACCATGAAATCCTGTGGCAACAAAAAATGTAGAACCATAAATTCCGTCTGAGATTGTAAAGGGGGCTTCGAGGTATTCTGTAGCCTGAAGGGCTGTAAAGTATAATCCGAGGATAATGGTCATGGTTAGGGCATGAATTGCTTCTTTTCGGTTCTTTATCATAATGCTATGGTGGGCTCAGGTTACAGTAACACCTGATGCAAGTAAGACTGCCGTATTAAGCAGTGGCACCTCAAATGGGTCGAGCGGGGAGACCCCGGTAGGGGGTCAGCATTCTCCAAGCTCAATGGTTGGGGCGAGGCTTGCGCGATAAAATGCTCAGAAAAAGCCTAGGAAGAAGAAAATTTCTGAAATAATAAATAGGACTATTCCATAGCGAAGGCCCTTTTGCACTACCATGGTGTGGTGACCTTGAAATGTGGCTTCACGGATAATGTCCCGTCATCATTGGTACATGGTTAAAATTAATACAGTTAGGCCTAGGTATAAAATAATTAATGAATTAAAGTGAAATCATATTGCTAGGCCAGAGGTTAGTATGAGGGCTGCGACAGCGCCTGTCAAGGGCCATGGGCTTGGGTCTACTATGTGGTAGGCATGGGCTTGGTGTGCCATTAGGTATTTTCTTGTAAGTATAGGGTTAGCAGGAGGACAAACACATATGCCTGGATTATGGCGACTGCTACTTCTAGCAGTGTAAGTAAAAGTAGCACAGTTAGTGTCAGTAAAGCTAGTGTGGGTATTATTGTTATTAATACTAGCACTGCTGTGGAGATAAGTTGAATGAGAAGGTGTCCGGCTGTCAAGTTGGCTGTGAGTCGTACACCTAGTGCCAGGGGGCGAATAAATAGGCTGATGGTTTCGATAATAATAAGTGGTGGAATAAGCATGGTTGGTGTTCCTTCTGGGAGGAGGTGTCCGAGGGAAGTGGTGGGTTGGTTTCGTAAACCAAGGAGAACGGTGGCTAATCATATCGGCACAGCAAGTGCCATATTTAGTGACAGTTGTGTGGTTGGGGTAAATGTGTGGGGAAGTAGGCCTAATAGATTTATGGTCAATAAAAATAGTATTAGTGTCACTAAAAGTAGGGCTCACTTCTGTCCGGTGGCATTAATGGGTGTAAATAGTTGTTTTGTGATATTTAATAGGGCTCATGACTGTAATGTGGTCAGGCGGTTGGTTAATCATTGTTTTGTTGGTTTTGACAGGATGATTAAGGGGGTAAGTATGGCCGGGATAATAAGGGGTAGGCCTAGTAGTGTTGGGCTTATAAACTGGTCAAAGAAACTAGTTATCATGGTCAGGTTCAAGGGGTGGTTGGTTGTGTATATTTATCAGCATAACAAAGGAGGTTAGTTGGTTGATGTTTAATCGTTTTTATTAACATGCTTAGTAGGCCTATTCATGAGATGAAGAGAATTATAAACCATGGTGCAGGGTTTAATTGGGGCATGCCACTGAAGGTGGTTGGTAATCACCATTAGTCAGCTTAAAAGGCTGATGCCTTGCCGTATTGGCTATCCAGTGAGGCAAATTCTACTGTTGTTGTGGTTCATTCTTCAAAGTAGGGAAGGGGAACGGATTCTACTACGATTGGTATGAAGCTATGATTTACTCCGCAGATTTCTGAGCATTGTCCGAAGTAAATGCCTGGTCGTGTAATAGTAAAGGTTGCCTGGTTTAGTCGTCCAGGCACGGCGTCGGTTTTTACGCCTAAAGATGGAAGAGCTCATGAGTGCAATACATCATCTGAGGTAATTAATATGCGAATTGGGGTTTCTGTTGGGATCACGAGGCGGTTGTCTACTTCCAAAAGTCGGAAATGGCCAAGGGTTAGCAGATCGGCATGGGTCATGTATGCGTCGAATATTGTAAGGCCGAAGTCGGTAAGTTCGTAGGTTCAATATCATTGATGTCCTGTTGTTTTGACGGTAAGGTATGGGTCGTCTAATTCATCCATGAGATATAAGACTCGCAGTGATGGGAGGGCAATTACGATTATGACGATTGCTGGGAGGATAGTTCAAATTATTTCTACCTCTTGGGCGTCTATTGAGTTTGTATTTGTTAATTTTGTTGATATTATAATTGTGATAGTGTACAGGACTAGTGTGCTAATTAAAAATACAATCATTAGGGTGTGGTCGTGGAAGTGTAATAGTTCTTCTATAATTGGTGATGCTGCATCTTGGAAGCCTTGCTGTGATGGGTGGGCCATGTAAAATGTGTGAGGGTTTCGCTCGCTATTCCGCCATGACAAGGTGGTGTAATAAGTTTACTAACATTTTATAAAAAGGTGATAGAGTGGTTATATGGCCGGCTTGAAACTGGTTTATATGGGTTCGATTCCTATTCTTTTTGTTATTTGCACGAATGCTGGTTCTTCATACGTATGGTAAGGTGGTGGACAGCCGTGTAGTCACTCGATGTTTGCGGATGTAAGTTCGGTCAATGAGACCTCACGTTTAGCTGAAAATGCTTCTCAGATAATAAATATTATTATGGTCACGGCTACTAATGAAATTAAAGAGCCTACAGATGAAACTGTATTTCACAATGTGTAGGCGTCTGGATAATCTGAATAACGCCGTGGCATTCCTGCAAGACCTAAAAAATGTTGGGGAAAAAATGTTATATTAACCCCTGCAAATATAACTCCAAAGTGAATTTTTGTTCAGGTCTCGTGCAGTGTATATCCTGAAAATAATGGGAATCAGTGAATAAACCCACCTATAATAGCGAAGACTGCACCCATTGATAAGACATAATGGAAGTGTGCAACTACATAATACGTGTCATGTAATACAATGTCGAGGGAGGAATTAGCCAGAACAATACCGGTTAATCCGCCCACTGTAAAAAGAAAGATAAATCCGAGGGCTCATCACATAGCTGCGTCTCATTTAATGGCGCCTCCATGCAATGTTGCTAATCAGCTAAAGACTTTGACGCCGGTGGGGATGGCAATAATTATTGTGGCGGATGTAAAATATGCACGTGTGTCAGTGTTTAATCCTACTGTGAATATGTGATGGGCTCAGACGATAAAGCCGAGTAGGCCAATAGATATTATTGCTCATACTATTCCTATATAACCAAAGGGCTCTTTTTTGCCTGAATAGTAGGCAACAATATGGGAGATTATCCCGAAGCCGGGGAGAATAAGGATGTAAACTTCTGGGTGGCCAAAAAATCAAAATAAGTGCTGATATAGAATGGGGTCGCCACCCCCTGCCGGGTCAAAGAATGTTGTGTTAAGGTTGCGGTCTGTTAGAAGTATAGTAATGCCGGCGGCCAACACTGGGAGCGATAATAGAAGTAAAACAGCGGTAACTAAAACTGATCAAACAAACAATGGGGTCTGGTGTTGGGATATTACAGGGGGTTTCATATTAATAATTGTGGTAATAAAGTTAATGGCGCCAAGGATCGACGAGACTCCGGCCAAGTGGAGCGAAAAGATAGTTAGGTCTACTGATGCCCCGGCATGGGCTAAGTTTCCGGCTAGTGGCGGGTAAACAGTTCAGCCAGTGCCGGCGCCGGCTTCAACACCTGAGGAGGCCAATAGTAGTAAGAGTGAAGGGGGAAGCAGTCAAAAGCTTATATTATTCATGCGTGGAAATGCCATATCCGGCGCACCAATTATTAACGGGACAAGTCAGTTGCCAAATCCGCCGATTATAATTGGCATTACTATGAAGAAGATTATAACGAATGCATGCGCTGTCACAACAACATTATAAATTTGGTCATCTCCTAAAAGGGCCCCAGGTTGGCTTAGTTCAGCACGGATAAGCAGGCTCAGGGCAGTGCCTACTATACCGGATCAGGCACCAAATACAAGATAGAGGGTGCCGATGTCTTTGTGGTTTGTTGAAAACAACCAACGGGCAAGTGCCACGGGTAAAATGGCTGAGTGTTAAGCGGCGGATTGTAGCTCCGAGGAGAGAGGTTTAAATCCTTTTATTACCAGCCATGTAGTGTAAAACACGTAAGATTGCAAATCTTAAAATGGAGAGAGATCTCCCGGGGCTTTCTCCCGCCTTTATACACGCGGCGGGAGAAATAGGTTAAAGTTCTCTGGGTTGAATGTTTAGTTGTTAACTAGAAGGTCGTGGGATAAAAGCCCACTAGCCTAGTGAGGTCTTAGCTTAATTAAAGTGTCTGGGTTGCATTCAGGAGATGCGAGTTAGTTTCTTGTAGGCCTTATCAGGAGTTAGAGGTGTTAGCTTCTATTTAAAGCTTTGAAGGCTTTTGGTTTAATTTATCCTAAACTCCTACAGCATGAGGATTGTTGGGGTTATTGGGAGGAGAATTGTTGAGAGGATTGTGGTAAGTGATATTGTTATTGTTAGTTTGTTGGTTTTGTGGCGTCATGTTGGGGTTGAATTTATGTTATTTGGTGACTGTGTTAGGGTTAGTGAGTAGCATAAACGTAGGTAGAAGAATAGGCTTAGTAGGGCCGAGATGGCTATTATTGTTGCGATTGCGGCAACGTTTTGTTTAATTAGTTCTTGCAGGATTAGTCATTTTGGCATAAAGCCTGAGGTTGGTGGCAGTCCGCCTATTGATAATAGGGTAATTAGTATAATGGTTGTTATTGTTGGTGCTTTTATTCATGAGACTGTTATTGATGAAATTTTAGTTGTGTTAATGGTTTTTAGGTTGAGGAATATAGTTGTTGTTAGTATTAAGTAAACTATAAAGTTTAGTTTGGTTAGGGCTGGGTTTATTGGCAGAATGGCAATTATTCAGCCGAGATGGGCGACTGATGAGTATGCTATAATTTTTCGTAGTTGGGTTTGGTTAAGCCCGGTTCACCCCCCTATGAGGATGGAAAGGAGGCCTGCTAGTATAAGGAAATATGGGTTTAATGAGTCGTAGATTATTATGATTAGGGCTATTGGGGCAATTTTTTGTCATGTTGATAAAATTAGGCCTGTTGTTATGTCAACTCCTTGGAGGACTTCTGGCAATCAGAAGTGGACTGGGGCGAGGCCGAGTTTTATTATTAGGGCAATTGTAATCATGTTTGATGGTGTTGGTGATATAAGTTTAATTTCTCATTCTCCTGTAGTTCAGGCATTTATTAGGGTGGCAAATAAGATGAGTGCAGAAGCTGCAGCTTGGGTGAGGAAATATTTTATTGTGGCTTCTGTTGCTCGTGGGTGGTGTTGTTGAATTAGTAGTGGAATAATGGCGAGTGTATTGATTTCTAGGCCTGTTCAGGCTATTAGTCAATGGCTACTAGTCAGTGTTAGCGTGGTACCTAGGGTCATGCTTACTAGTACAATTGTTAGTGGATAAGGGTTCATTAGTAAAGGAGGGGGTCTCACCAACATGTTTGGGGTATGGGCCTAAAAGCTTAATTAGCTGACTTTACTAGAAGGTAGTGTAATGGGGGCACGAAGGGTTTTGATCCCTTTTGGATAGGTTCAATTCCTGTCTTTCTAGTGGACATGGAGAGGTTTGCGCTCCCATTGGTCACTCTATCAAAGTGGTCCTTAATTTTCGGGCACATGTCTTACATTTGTGGTGGTAGGCCGGCTATGGAGATCGGTAGGGCAATGTAGAGCAGGGTTAAGGCGAGTACTAGTGGGAGAAAGTTTTTTCAGACTAGATGTATAAGCTGGTCGTATCGAAATCGTGGGTATGAGGCGCGAATTCAGAGAAACAGGGATGATAATAATATAATTTTTATGGCTGTGTTACATGTTGTGATTTCAGGGAAGAGTTTGGAGCTTTCTGGCGCTATAAAGATGATAACGGAAAGGGTGTTTATTATCAGGATGTTTGAGTATTCTGCGAGGAAGAATAGTGCGAATGGTCCGCCGGCATACTCTACGTTAAACCCTGAGACCAGTTCGGACTCACCTTCAGTAAGGTCAAAGGGAGACCGATTAGTCTCTGCTAGGGTAGAGGTATACCATATTATTGCCATAGGTCAGGCTGGAAAAATTAATCAGATGTTTTGTTGTGCATAAATAAAGTTTTGTAGTGTGAACATTCCTGCAAGCAGGATAGTACATAGTAGGATTAGTCCTAGTGTTACTTCGTATGAGATTGTCTGTGCAACTGATCGAAGGGCTCCAATTAGTGCGTATTTTGAGTTTGATGCTCAGCCTGATCCAAGGGTAGAATAAACTGCTAGACTAGAGAGGGCTAAGATGAAGAGAACACCCAGGTTTAGGTTTAGGACGGGGGTTGGTATTGGTATTGGGGCTCATAGTGCTAAGGCAATGGTTAGAGCAAGGACTGGGGTAATAAGAAAGACTGTTTGGGAGGAGGCTAGTGGGCGAATTGGCTCTTTAATAAATAATTTTATGCCATCTGCGATTGGTTGCAGCAGGCCGATTGGGCCTACGATGTTTGGGCCTTTTCGTAGTTGTATGTAGCCCAATATTTTTCGTTCGACTAGCGTGAGGAAAGCTACTGCTAACAGTACTGGGATTACGAGGGTTAATGGATTTAAGATGTTAATAAAACACATAATTTGAGAGAGGAATTGAACCTCTGGTTAAAGGGCTTAGGTCTTTTGCATTTACCAGGCTCTGCCACCCAAATTGTGCCCTTGTCTTGGGTATAGTGTTGTAGTATAAATTTAGTTGTATTCATAATTTTTATGAGGGCGTGCATGATGTATTGGCCTTATTTTTCCGGTCCTTTCGTACTAGGAAAAATTAATATGCAGGTAGAAACTGACCTGGATTGCTCCGGTCTGAACTCAGATCACGTAGGATTTTAATTGTTGAACAAACAAACCAATGACAACGGTTGCATTGTCTGGGTATCCTGATCCAACATCGAGGTCGTAAGCCTTCTCGGTGATATGGACTCTAAGAGAAGATTGCGCTGTTATCCCTAGGGTAACTTGGTCCGTTGATCAGTGGATACTGGGTCAATTGTAGTAGATGTTTTAGTACATTGGTTTGTTTTGCTTAGTACATAGTTCGCGGAGGGTTTGTGTGCTCCGTAGTCGCCCCAACTAAAGGTATTAGAACATAATTTAATATTAAAATTGTCCTTTTATCTTAAGCTCCATAGGGTCTTCTCGTCTTGCGGTTATATCCCTGCTTTTTTACAGGGAGATCAGTTTCGTAGACTAGACAGAGGAGACAGTTGAGCTTTCGTCTTGCCTTTCATACAGGTCTTTATTTAAAAAACAAGTGATTATGCTACCTTTGCACGGTCAAAATACCGTGGCCGTTGAATGAGTCACTGGGCAGGCAGTACCTCTAATACTTGTGAATTGGCTAGAGGCGATGTTTTTGGTAAACAGGCGAGGCTCTGGTTTGCCTAGTTCCTTCTTTGTCTTATGGTCTTCTGTTGGCATTCCGGTGTAGGATTAACGGGTGTATTAGGCAGAATTCTTGTTTATCATTAGTCTGGCTAAATATGTCGGTAATTATCAGTAGTTTATCTGGTCTGATTTATACAGGTGCCTAGAGAAAGTCGTGTTTTCCTATTACTAGTTTTAACATTAATGGGACTATAAATTTATAGTGTGGCTCATTTAGTTTTATAGGGTCTGATTGGTGATTAGGGTTTATTGGGTGAGTTTGTGTTTATGCTGTGACGCGTTTAAAGTAGATGGCTGCTGTTAGGCCGACTGGGGTGGCTTCCTTGTGTATTATAATCATTACCTATTGTCTTAGGTTGTATCCTGTCTCATAAGAGCTGTACCTCTTATGAGTGACTGTTAGATTTAAATTTCATGTGGTGCTATATTAGTAAGAATTACAGTGGAGCTTAGACTCGTTTATTGAGCAACCAGCTATCACTAGGCTTGGTAGGCATGTCACCACTATTTTAAAGTCTTCCCACTCTTTTGCTACAGAGACGGGTGTGCCCTCTAATAGGCTGCTTGAAAATAGCTCGTCTAGTTTCGGGAGGCCAGACTAAAAGTCTTTTTGCCTGGTTAGACTTGTTAAATCATGATGCAAAAGGTACGGGGGTTAGTCCCTGCTTTTTATTACTTTTGTGGATTTTTTAATTTCTTTTTCAGCTTTCCCTTGCGGTACTTGGTCTATTGCGTTAATGTTTCTTTTCTATCGCCTATACTGGGGTAGAGGTGAATGTTTTAGTTTGACTAAATGTAATTTGTTTTGTTTAGGTTTGGTAGTTTGGCTAGCATTGTTGTTCAAAATGATCTGGTTTAACGGATGTCTCTTCGGTGTAAGCGAAGTGTTTTGTGTACACTACATTTTGGTTAATCCAAGAGCACTTTCCAGTACGCTTACCATGTTACGACTTTCCTCATCTAAAATTCTTTATGTTATTATTTATTTTGGTTTGGCCTATCGATGAGAGGTGGTGACGGGCGGTGTGTGCGCGCCTCAGAGCCGAGTTAAGAAGAACATGATGGTCTCTTCTTACTGCCAAATCCGCCTTCAAGTTGTTTTTCATTACACTATTCGTAGTTTTCTCATTAGAGAAAATGTAGCCCATTTCTCTCCATCTTATGTACTACACCTTGACCTGACGTGCTTGCGTGTTGCAGTTTTGCTAATTGTGATGCTTTCAAAAGGTTAGCTGACGACGGTGGTATATAGGCTGATTGCAAAAGATGGTTGGGTAGAGCGTGGATTGTCGATTATGGAACAGGCTCCTCTGGGTGGGTTTGGGGCACCGCCAAGTCCTTTGAGTTTTAAGCTGACGCTCGTAGTACTCTGGCAGATGATGTAGTAGTTGGTCAAGTTTTGTGGCTAAGCATAGTGGGGTATCTAATCCCAGTTTGTGTTTTAGCAGTAGTGATGTTGGGATAGTCATTGTGGTTAAGACTACTTTCGATTGACTGTGTGTGTTGTCTCACTGAGGCGTATTACAGCCGAGTGGGCTTTTAGTCTTAGGTGGGATGATGTCTCTTGATCACGTTTTACGCCGTGTGTTTATTAATTTGGGCTTCCTGTTTAACCGCGGTGGCTGGCACAGGGTTTACCAGCTCTTTTAACTATGACTAGGTCAAGCTTGCGCTTATTAATAAGGTTAATCGCTGCTGCAGGCCCTTAGGGGTGTGGCTTGGCTAGATGTGGTCGGCTAACATAGGTGTTGTGCCTGATATCGGCTCCTATAATATAGGGCGTTGTCACTGGTGGGCAGAGACTTGCATGTGTAAATCTAGTTAAAACTAATAGTAAAGCGAGGACTGAGCTTTTGGTGTCACTGGAATTAGTGAGGTTCATATTGGCATCTTCAAAGCCATGCTTTGGTTTAAGCTACAGAGAC